GAGGCGGTTTTTGTTGGAATCGTTTTTTCATTTGAAGAAATTAGTGAATTGTAATCACTACTGATAATGCGCGCATTGGTGTTGTATTAGATCGAACTACCCGGGCCCTTTCTTGACCGAACGACAAAGATGAGGTTTTCTGCTATGGACAGATAAAATATAGAACCAGAACCTATAAAGCAAAAGATAATCAAAATGACTAGTTTTAGAATCTAGTTGAACCAAAATAACGACTTGATTTTTCGAGTGATCGTGTAATAACTTTTTCTTCTCAGTCATTTCAAATATTTTGTGAATGAACCTATTCCGGAATCTAACATGTAATGAGTGAAAAAGTGGGATAAGATTCCTCTTTCCTCTAAAATAGAAAATGGATTGAATAGAATTACAAAATAAAAGAAATGGTAAAAATAGAAATCCTTTTCAAACTTTATTCCTTAATGATTTCAAAGGCCCTCAAAAAATCTGTTGATTGCAAGCACAGACTGGGTAGATGTCGTAGATAACGAACCAATTTCTTTTTACATGCTTGTTACTTTCTCTTTTTTAGTATTGTCTATAATGCGAGATGAATTAAAAACTTTCGATTGGTATTTTTGTTTATCTCCTCTTTTTTTGTCCAAATGGAAACTTAGGGAAGTTCTTTTTTATAAACATATGTATAAAAAGACCATATTTCATTTAGCTCCTTCATGCCTACTATAACTAGTTATTTCGGTTTTCTATTAGCGGCTTTAACTCTCACCTCAGCTTTATATATCGGGCTGAGCAAAATACGACTTATTTGAAATTGATATTTGAACTGCACAAAACATTGATATTTGAACTGCACAAAACTTAGAAAACGAAATCTTTCAACGAAATCTTTCTGCGAAATTCTGTGTCCTCTATAATTACTTACCGTATCAATTGAAAATTCTTAGTCATTGAGATTGATGGGAATTCAGATTAATATTTAGGTATAGATATTACCTCTTTTTTCTCCTTTCAAAGAAATTGAAATGATTGAAGTTTTTCTATTCGGAATCGTCTTAGGCCTAATTCCTATTACTTTGGCTGGATTATTTGTAACTGCATATTTACAATACAGGCGCGGCGATCAGTTGGACCTTTGATTCATTAACATCGCGTTTTTTGATTGACCTCCTCCTTTCTTTAATATCCGGGAGGTCAAATTTAGATTGCTGTTCAAGGTAGCGAAGCTATTTAAATCTAAGAAGAACGGAATCGCGCTCTGTAGGATTTGAACCTACGACATAGGGTTTTGGAGACCCACGTTCTACCAAACTGAACTAAGAGCGCTTTTTTTTTTTCAAAAAAGATAAGACTGAAAAGGGATTGGAGTCTTTTTGTAAGCTCAATACATCTTTTATGTATATACTAGATAGTATCATAAGAATGAAAGGTTCTATACATCCAATTTGAATCGATTTCACCGAATCCCCCGTTACTGCTCTAGGGAACAGTGAGAGGTAGGGATGACAGGATTTGAACCCGTGACATTTTGTACCCAAAACAAACGCGCTACCAAACTGCGCTACATCCCTTCAATTAGCCTACATACAGTATCATTATAGAGAATTCCTGTCTAGTTTTCCACATTATTTTTTCTTCTATAGATTATATAGATATCTATACAATTTCTCTGTCCATTTCGTCTTTTTGGTCTCATTTAACATATAATATTAATCAAAATCAAATATTAATAAAATACTTCAATCCCTATGAAAGATGGAACGGAACCCGTCGGAAAATGAAAGGAGTATTTTTGGGAAATGCTCGGGAAGAAAAGGACGTTTTTATGTTATGTTTTAAGAAAAAGATTTACTGGATCATTGTCCATTTCCGTTTGAATTCGGGATTCTGTATACTATTAGAGTACAATGATAGTGGTCCTTAACTACATATGCATCTGATCATATATGTTTCTGTATTCCAAAAAAATGAAGGGGTTTTTCAATGCGAGATCTAAAAACATATCTTTCCGTGGCACCGGTACTAAGTACTTTATGGTTTGGGTCTTTAGCAGGTCTATTGATAGAGATTAATCGTTTTTTCCCAGATGCGTTGACATTCCCCTTTTTTTCATTCTAGTTATTGGCGTGGGAACGAATAAAGAAGATTAAAGATACAATTCAATATCTGTCACTAATCAGTCTCCTCCTCTATTTCTCTTTTCTCTTTTTTTCTAATTCAAAAAGGGAGGAAAGAGAAAGAATAAAAGTGGTTTTAACCGCTGCGGGACTCGGATTTCAATTTGAATTCGATATGAATCTAATAAATAATAGAGAAATAGAAGTAGAATATAAAGAATATAAAATGCGGATCTAGGGACGAGTATTATACAAGATACTTAAACGAAATAATGGACTGTAGTTTGAAATACTGTGATTTATAATTTCGTTTCTAAATCTTTGTATCTTCTTTTAATAGCGTGATTGCAGCAAAATTTTTCAGAAGAGGAACGTCTATTTTTTTCTTTCAGGGTTGAGTCAATTCAAAATCCAAAGGAGGTTCATGGCCAAGGGTAAGGATATCCGAATAACGATTATTTTGGAATGTACTACTTGTATTCGAAAGGGTGTTAATAAGGTATCAACAGGGATTTCCAGATATATTACTCAAAAGAACCGTCACAATACGCCGAATCGGTTGGAATTGAAAAAATTCTGTCCATATTGTTACAAACATACGATTCACGGAGAGATAACGAAATAGCTCGAACCACGCACGCGCCTGCACTCCCTTGAGGAGGAGGAAAAATAACATTCTAATTATATAATTAGACTGTTATAATTAATTTGAAGCTAATTTAAATAAAAACCAATCAAATCCTATTTCTTTTTATCTATTTTAGCGATCCAAATAGGAGTCTCAGTTTAAAGGAATAAACTAAACAAACCATGGATAAATCCAAGCAACCTTTTCTTAAATCCAAGCAGCGACCTTTTCTTAAATCCAAGCTAAAATCCAAGCGATCTTTTCGTAGGCGTTTGCCCCCAATCCAACCGGGGGATCGAATTGATTATCGCAACATTAGTTTAATTAGTCGATTTATTAGTGACCAAGGAAAAATATTATCTAGACGAAAAAATAGATTTACCTTGAAACAACAACGATTCATTACTAGTGCTATAAAACAAGCTCGTATTTTATCTTTGTTACCTTTTATTAATAATGAGGAACTATTTGAAAAAAACAAGCCGATCCCGAGAGCTAGAAAGAAATATAAGCGAGGCAGAAAGCCAGACAGAAAGAAAGATAAGTCGGCCGTGAGAGACGAAAAGAAATAAAAGGGGAACGCGCGAGACAAAAAACTTGAATCAAAATTCACACCCGAACTCAAAGGCAGATTGATGCTTTGTTCGAAAAATCCGACAATCCGGATTTGATTCTCGTGTCATAAGACAAAAACAAATAAAAAATCGGGTAAGAAGTCAAACGAAAAATTTTTGATTGAATGTGTTGATTCATATTTTTTTTGCTTACTTTATTTTCTCCTATTTTATTCATTTTGACCCTCCTTTCCCGGAGTTCATTCTCCGGGGAAATTTACTCCGGCAGATTCCTTCCAATTTACTTCTGATTTTAGGATCTCATTGGAAATCATATAAAGACTATTTTTATTTGCTATCGCTATTTGGGCAAGTATTTTACGATTAAAAAGCAACTGTCTCTTGTATAGATCGTGGATGAATCTACTATAACTATAGTAGACCCAGCCTTGACGAATTACTGAATTTATTCGAGTGATCCACAAACCACGAAAATCTCTCTTTTGCCTATCCCTATCCCGATCAGACGAAGCCAAAGCTTTTATTTCTTGTTGAGTCATAGTTCGAATAAGCCTTGAAGGCCCTCCCCGAGAGTTTGATAGCGTTTTTTTTCTACGTCTCCGAGCTATATATCCCCGGCTAGTTCTGGTCATTGAATATGCAAAAATGAAACTTTTCTGAACAACTAAGTGATTTCCTTTCTTTCAGTTATTCTTTTTCCCCTTCCTAGTTTATTAATCCTAAAGCAGCTTTTTCCAATGTATAAACTCAAAATTCCACTGGCTTTGGCTACTCTAACCTTCCCAACCACGATTTTTTCTTTTTTCTAGGGCTTTCGCCTCGAAATCCGAAATTGTATTCTACTAGGTATTCAAATTCAAATCAAAATATAAATTAGAAAGAAATAGTGGATTCCATCGTTTCTATGGTTCCTTCTTAAACGGTGAGGTCTTCTCTATACACCGGAGCCTTTAATTTGATTTAATCAATCTTATTGGTAACTTGTATAGTTCACATTCTTTGGCTCTACCCATGACTTTTCCAGTAACTAGGTCTTTCACAACGAGATCTACCTATACAGTAACGGTATTTAATTATGAGGATTGGCTGGGTAGCTGACCCTGTTAGTCCGTTCTTGCAAGAGGGCGGCCCAATCTTTCTATTTTTGAATTTGAATACAGCTTTCCTCCGCTTAATGGATAACCATTTGTTACCAATGGAGAATTCTGAAATTGAGATGATTGGATTTACACCAATAGAAACCATAAATTTCATACACAACGAAAGGCATATGGTCCATTTTCTTTTTTTTTATATAGTAAATGGAGTTCATTTTGCCATTCTATCCTATTCACCGGTACTGTCTTTGATACTGGAAAATTGTTCTCTTTCCTTGGTTCTAATTCATGATCTGAACGAGTCGCACATACAACCTAGTACACGTTCCTCGACGTTGAGGACATCTCTTAAGAGCGGGGGATTTTGAAACATTTCTGATTGGCTGTCTTGGCTTTCGAATAAGTTGGTTAATAGTTGGCATGTTGAATCGTATACATAATAGGATGGTTTAGATCAACCCTAACCGGATTACTCTCATTAAAGTCGGTCGGTTAGGGATAATCTCAAATCATTAATAATGCAGTAGACCCCCTATTTCATCAACAAGTCCATACTCTCGCGCTTCTTCTGGTGTAAAAAAATCATCTCTGCCCAGGTCTTCGGATA